GTCCTATATAATTTCTTTAGTCTTTTCTTTTTCTTGTCACTGTAGAACCGTGTACCATAGATTAGAGAAAAATGTGAATTTGACGGGTTGTTTTCTAATAATTAATAATAAAAATTCATAAAAGAGATTAGCCTATTCCCCGAATTCACAATTCAATTAGATGCGAAATCTAACTCCCTCCCCTTCGTACTTGTAGAATAAGAGTTTTTTGTTGAAATATTTTTTTTTTTTCATTTTAAGGAATTGCTTAGTTGTCCAGAAACAAGTACTGGCAGTAGAGAATATTCGAGAGAACAGCGAAAAAATAATTGATAATTGTAAGAATCAATATTCTGAATGTGTGTATTCTTGTTCTTGTATTCGATGCAAAAGGTTTTTCTTGATTTTCTTGATACTTAATTAAACTACAAAGAGGTTTTTTTTTTTTTATTTTAATATGGAAAGAAAAAAAAAGTAAAAGATATTATAAAGAAAAATAGAGGGTTACTTTTCGTTCTAAAATAAAAAAAAAAAAAATGGATTCGATACAAATAAATAAATAAACTAAAAGAAGTGATCAACATAGAAATGATTTTCCAATTTTATTCCGTAGCGATTTACATAGTGATTTGATTCAAAGACAGTTTCTTTGAATGAAGTTATACAACACAGTTTTTCTAATATATTATTATTTTAATATTTCAATTTAGTTTGTTCTTTTATTTTTCAAGAGTTGTCCAATGAATCTTTTGATTCGGAGATAGGATAGGTAGATTTTTAGATGATGAGTTGATTTCTTTTTCTACTTAATATCGCTCTTTTTTTTTTCGAGTGTTGTCTATAATCTATAATGATAATGATTGATAAATGATTAATAAATAAAAAACTTTCAATTGGTATTTTTGCTTATCTTCGTATCTTTAAAAAATTGAATTTAGGAAAGTATTTTACAAATATATGGATAAAAAAAAATAGTTTATTTAGTTCCTTCATGCCCACTCTAACTAGTTATTTTGGTTTTCTGTTAGTAGCTTTAACTATAACTTTAGTTCTATTTATTAGTCTGAGCAAGATACGACTTATTTGAAATTAATTGAATGAACAATTCATAAAAAAAAAAAGAATTTTTTTTTTTTTTTGCAGTATTCCATTTTCTAGTTCCTTACCGTGTCAATTTCCAATTCTTGGTTATTGAGATTTATGGGCAATATGCATTAATATTTAAGGATAGATATTACCTCCTTTTTCCTCTTTTCAAACAAATTGAAATGATTGAAGTTTTTCTATTTGGAATCGTCTTAGGTCTAATTCCTATTACTTTGGCTGGATTATTCGTAACTGCTTATTTACAATACAGACGTGGTGACCAGTTGGATCTTTGATTAATTAATACCCTTTTTTTTTGACCTCCTCCTTTTTTTAATCCACAGGAGGTCAAATTAAGATTGATGTTCAAGCTTTTCCCTAAAATTTTTGACTTAACAAAACAAGAATGGAATCACGCTCTGTAGGATTTGAACCTACGACATTGGGTTTTGGAGACCCATGTTCTACCGAACTGAACTAAGAGCGCTTTTTTATTACAAAAAAGAAAGCTGTAAGTAAAAAGATTCTTTTTTTTTGACTCCACTACATCTTGAATGCCTATACTATCTCATATATAAACTATATTATATATAAATATAATAAATAATAATATGATATTAAAGAATATCATATTAATTTATGATTAGGTATGCCTAATTTTAATTGATCTCAATTGATCCCTTGTTATTGTATTGCTCAGAGGCGAAGTAATAAGTAGGGATGACAGGATTTGAACCCGTGACATTTTGTACCCAAAACAAACGCGCTACCAAGCTGCGCTACATCCCTTTCAATTGGTCTACAATGTCATTGTAGAGAATCCCTGTCTTGTTTTCCACATACTTATTTCATTTCATTTTCTCCATTGAGATACATAACTTATCTTGCCATTTCTTCTTTTTTTTTTGTCTCATATCATATAACATATAATACATATAATAATAAACTTATATACATATGAAAAAAAAAATAGGAAACCCGCCGTAAATTTCGTGAATGCCCAGACGGAAAGAGACGTATTTTGTTCTTTTAAGAAAAGAAGAGGAAAATCTTATCTATCAAATTATTGTACATTTCTCAATTTGAATTAAGAATTCCGCGTACAAAACAAATGCGAGTGTCCTTAAATTTAACTACATATATACATCTGATCATATATGTATTGCCGTTATGTATTACAATAAAGAATACAGAAGGAGGATTTTTTATGCGAGATCTAAAAACATATCTATCCGTAGCGCCAGTAATAAGTACTCTATGGTTCGGGTCTTTAGCAGGTCTATTGATAGAGATCAATCGTTTTTTCCCGGATGCTTTGACATTCCCTTTTTTTTCATTCTAGTTATTAACACGGGGGGGTGAAGAAACTTAGAGACACAATTTAATATCTCTGACTACTACCCCCTTTTTTCTAATTCGAATAAGTTAGAAAAGAGAAAGAATAAAAGTGGATTCAACCTCAGCCAAACACGAAACTGGGTTCAAACTTCAAGTAAATTTACTTTAATTAAATCTTTAATTAAATTAAGAGAACAGAAGTGGAAATGCGGTTAGGGCAACAATATCATACAAGAAGTTGAAATAAAATAGAAAGACTGTACTTCTATTCTAATCTAAACTTCTAATCTAAATATACTTCTAATGTAAATATAATTTTTAATCATTGTATTACTTATTTTTACTATTACTCTATTGGCGGCAACAAAATCTTTCATAATTTGATTTCGAGTTAGTAACTTGTATTTTTTCCTTCTTTTCTTCTTCGTTTCGGATAGGAAAATAGAAGAGTTGAGTGAATAAAAACCAAAAGGAGGTTCATGGCCAATGGTAAAGACGTCCGAATAAGGGTTATTTTAGAATGTACCAGTTGTGTTCGAAAGAGTGTTAATAAGAAATCAATAGGTATTTCTAGATATATTACTCAAAAGAATCGACACAATAGGCCTAGTCGATTGGAGTTGAGAAAATTCTGTCCCTATTGTTACAAACATACAATTCACGGGGAGATAAAGAAATAGATGGAATCGATCAACTGCGTGTGACTTTTACAAGGAAGATGAAAAATGACATATTGACATATCATATATTAGCATATCATATGTTAATATATATATTTAAATAGAAATAAGCAAAATCCTATTTCTTAATTCGAAATCATTAGCATTTTTGATCCGATCAAAGGAAATAGGATTCTCGAAAAAAGGAATAAAATAAACAAGCCATGGATAAATCCAAGCGACTTTTTCTTAAGCCCAAGCGATCTCTTCGTAGGCGTCTGCCCCCGATTGGATCGGGGGATCGAATTGATTATAGAAACATGAGTTTAATTAGTCGATTTATTAGTGAACAAGGAAAAATATTATCTAGACGGGTGAATAGATTGACTTTAAAACAACAACGATTAATTACCATTGCTATAAAACAAGCTCGTATTTTATCTTCATTACCCTTTCTTAATAATGAAAGACAATTTGAAAAAAACGAGTTGGTCGCTCGAACTACGGGTCTTAGAACCAGAAAAAAATAGGCTTACTCTTTAATTGAATCAAAATTTCAATCCGAACTCAAACGTCGGTTGATGTTTTGTTCGAGAAAAATCCAGGAATACAGATTTGATTGTCGTGTCGTAAAAAAAACGAATTGGGTAAAGTAAATAAAAAAATAAATATTTTTTTATTGAATGTTTTTGTTCCGTTTGACTACTTGATCATATTATGATCATATTTTATCATACTTATTTCTATTCTACCTTCCCGGAATTCATTTTCCAAGTAATTCCATGTCAAAGTCAAACATTCCGAAGGATTCCTTCCAATCTCCTTATTTTATCATGTCATTGGAAATCAGATAAAGGCAATTCCTATTTAATATAGCTAGTTGTGCAAGTATTTTACGATTAAGAAGCAACTGTCTCTTGTACAGATTGTTTATTAATGTACTATAACTACAGGATACTGCATTCTCGCGAATTGCTGCATTTATACGAGTGACCCATAAACACCGAAAATTTCTTTTGTGCCTATCTCTATCCCGATAGGCCGAAAACAAAGCTTTTATTCTTTGTTGAATAATAGTTCGAGTAAGTCTTGAATGAGCCCCACGAAAGCTTGATGTGAATAAACGAATTTTTGTTCTACGCCTCCGAGCTATATATCCTCGTCTAATTCTGGTCATTGAATAAACGAAACTTTGATAAATAACTAATCGATTTCCTTTCTTTCAGTTATTCTTTTTCCCTTTTCTAGAATAACAAAACGGATTCTTCCAATGTATAAAATAATAATTCCAACGGCTTTTGCTACTCTAACCTTCCCAACCACTATTTTTTCTTTTTTTTTATAAGCATTTCGCCTTGAAATAAGAAATCTTATTGGTACTAGGTATCAAACAAAAATAACAAAAATATAGTAAATAAAAATAAGTAGTAATTAAGTAGTAAATAGAAATGGATAAATAAATAGTGGGTTCCATCGTTTCTATGGTTATTTCTTAAACGGCGAGGTCCTCTCTATACACCGGAGCCCCTTACTTGATCGAATCAATGCTATTGTTAACTTGTACAGTTTACACTTTTTGGCTCTACCCATGAATTCCCCAGTAGTAGGTCTTTCACAACGAGATCCGTTTTTACAGTAACGGTATTTAATTATGTGGATTAGCTGATTAGCTGACCTTGTTAGTCCGTTCTTGCAAGAGTAGAGGCATCCATTTTCGGCTTTTTAATTTAAATAAGATTTGCCCTGCTTAACAGATAATCATTTGCTACCAATGGGGAATTCTTTCGCATTTTCAATTGAAAATTGAGGTAATTGAATTTGCACCAATAGAAACCATAAATTTGATACACAATAGAAGCATATTCTAGATCTTTTTTTTTTTCATTTTAGATAGTGAAGGGGAGTCTTCCATTCTATCCTATTCATCGGTACTGATCACGGATAGTGGAAAAATTCTTTCTTTTGTCCCAACCCACAATCTGAAATCTGAACGAGTCGCACATACACCCTAGTACATGTCCCTCGGCGCTGAGGGCATCCCCCGAGAGCGGGGGATTTGGTGACATTTCTGATTGGCTGTCTTGTGTTTCTAATAAGTTGTTTAATAGTTGGCATGTTGAATCGTATGCATAATGGGCTGGTTTAGATCGATCCTAACCGGATGATTATGAATTCTTTCTATATTCATATTCTATTTTAATATTTTATTAAATATTAAAATTAATAAAATTCAAATTAATAGAATATGAAACCTCGGTAAGAAACTAAAATCTCAAATCGCGATTTGTGTGAAATTCCTGCTATTTTTTATGCAACTGCTACAAGATCAACAATTCCATGAACTTGGGCTTCTGCTGCTGACATAAAAACATCCCTTTCCATGTCTTCAGATACAACCCATAAGGGTTTGCCTGTTCTTTGTGCATAAACCCTTGTGAGGATTTCGCGCAGTTTCAGTAGTTCTTCCGCTTCCAGGACAAATTCTCCTATTTGTGCTTCATAAAAAGCAGCAAAAGGTTGATGGATCATTACCCTGATGATATAAGATAATAAAGGGTTACTTTATCTCGCATAAGAAGGTCACGAGAAGAGATAAAGAATAAAAAAAAAGATAGAATTGAACAACCGTACAGGCATTGCTTGCGCATTGCATACGGCTCTACAAGAGAATTCACTTTTACCGAAGAAAAATAGAGAGTCTACAAAGCCTAGGTCGGTAAATGATACAATGACCACCCTTTCCTTGGGAGGAATTAAGAAAAACAAAATACTATGGTGGCTCCGTTGCTTTATTTCATCGGTGATTTAGCAATCCCAAAGTTTCTTTTTTTTTTTCAAATAAAAAAAAAAGAAAAAAGAATATAATCTTTTTTTTTTTTTGTCCTCTTTCATAATTCATAATAATAAATAATATAAATAGCATTAAGAACCTTCTGGTGTGAAAACAAAAAAAAAGTTTGCGACACTGAAATAGGCTCCCGATAAAATCGGAACTACCCCTAATATCTCATACTACTCTTTCAATACATAATCTAATGTTAAAACGAAATAAAAAAAAATTTCTTATATTGAATTCGAAATGCCATGCTATTATTACTTAATATTCATATTTCATATGGCGAAGGCATAGTTTTCTTTTTTCTTTCAAATAAAATAAAAACTCATTGGCGCCAAGCGTGAGGGAATGCTAGACGTTTGGTAATTTTTCCTCCGACCAGGATAAAAGATCCCATTGAAGCGGCTAATCCCATGCATACTGTTTGTACATCTGGTCGCACAAATTGCATAGTATCATAAATCGCTATTCCGGGTATTACCCATCCGCCAGGAGAGTTGATAAACAAATACAAATCTTTGATCTCACTTTCTGTACTGAGATATACCATAAGACCGATAAGTTGATTCGAGATCTCACTATCAATATCTTGACCTAAAAAAAGTAATCTTTCTCGATAAAGTCGGTTGATTAGGATCAAATTCTATCCCTTAGGAACCGTACATGCACCTTTTGATGCATACGGTTCATCAAAAATCGCGAAAAAAAGAATCAATATGTAGATCCCATTTAACGAATAACGAAGGGGTTTTTCCTCCATTTTTCAAGAAAGATGGTTTTTTTACCCGTTTACCTATAATAAAAAAAAAAAATTCATTAAACTTATCAAACTAACTTCTCATTGATGTATTCTTTCATCGGGATCCAATTCAAATCACGATAACATTCTCTTGTTCCTGAGTGGGCTTCTTTAATTCTTTTAGGTTTGTGCTCTACTCCGAGTAAAGATCTGCCCGATTTGGATTTGCACATATAGGGCAAATGCCCCCAATACCGTGTCTTTTTGCTACAACTTCCTTTTTTTTTTCAATTCATTTCACGCCTTCCACAAAATATTTGACGTATTTATCAAATTATTCGATTGATTATGATTAGTAGTTTTAAATTACTCCTATTTCTAATTTATAAAATTTATAATATGATACAAATAGTAATCATGGATATAGTACTAATTGGGTTTTTCTAAGCGGAGCCTGGATACTTCATTTTATTGGTCCAAACAAGCTAACCATAAATTATTCTAATTGATAATATTAATCTGAATACCTCCAAAGCATAGATCTAATTGCACTTTATTGCCACTTCACGCTCTAATTTTTGGATGATTTAATCAATCCTTCTTTGGTGAAACAGAGGATATCTCGATCGGGGTAGAGAACGGGGAAATCCCATAATGACCCAATGTCTCTGACAAGTCGCACTATACGTCAATCCAATTTGAACTATCCTCTCCGGGATTTCGAAAAGGGACTTTTGGAACACCAATAGGCATTAAATGAAATAAAAAAAAATGAAGTACTCTATTTCACTTTGATGTGAAAGCGTAACAATGAATTTATTGTCTTAAATGAATTTATTGTCTTAAATGAATTTATTGTCTTAATAATATTATATTGGATATTGGCTTTTATTTTATTATTTTTTCTATTTTCTTTATTTTTTTGTTTTATTTTATTTGTTATTTGCGCAGATTCGATAAGTTCATAACATAAAAAAAAAGAAGACAAAATGAATAAAGTAAAATTCTTACGAATAGGCTTTTTGAATGATGAACAAATCCGTATGCATTCGCTCATCTAAAATGGAGTCAACCTCCCATTGCGTATTGGTACTTATCTGGTATAGAATAGATCTGCTTCTCTTTGTTCCTACAAACAGAATTGTGACATTCTGACTAAAATACTAAAAAAAAAATGGAATCCTTTCTCCGAGATAATCCACTGAAAAAGGGAGGTCCATAACATAGTTTTTTCCAGTGCAATAAAGTTACATAGTGTCTATCTTTCGTTGATAAGGGGGTATTCCATGGGTTTGCCTTGGTATCGTGTTCATACCGTCGTATTGAATGATCCCGGTCGTTTGCTGGCTGTCCATATAATGCATACAGCTTTGGTTGCTGGTTGGGCCGGCTCGATGGCTCTATATGAATTAGCAGTTTTTGATCCTTCTGACCCCGTTCTCGATCCAATGTGGAGACAAGGTATGTTCGTTATACCCTTCATGACTCGTTTAGGAATAACTAATTCATGGGGTGGTTGGAGTATTACAGGAGGAACTATAACGAATCCGGGTATTTGGAGTTATGAAGGTGTGGCTGGGGCGCATATTGTGTTTTCTGGCTTGTGCTTCTTGGCAGCTATCTGGCATTGGGTGTATTGGGATCTAGAAATCTTTTGTGATGAACGTACAGGAAAACCTTCTTTAGATTTGCCCAAGATCTTTGGAATTCATTTATTTCTCTCAGGAGTGGCTTGTTTTGGGTTTGGTGCTTTTCATGTAACAGGATTGTATGGTCCTGGAATATGGGTGTCTGATCCTTATGGGCTAACCGGAAAAGTACAATCTGTAAATCCAGCGTGGGGTGTGGAAGGTTTTGATCCTTTTGTTCCGGGAGGAATAGCCTCTCATCATATTGCAGCAGGGACATTGGGCATATTGGCGGGCCTATTCCATCTTAGTGTCCGCCCGCCCCAACGTCTATACAAAGGATTACGTATGGGAAATATTGAAACCGTGCTTTCCAGTAGTATCGCTGCTGTCTTTTTTGCAGCTTTTGTTGTTGCTGGAACTATGTGGTATGGTTCAGCAACTACCCCCATTGAATTATTTGGTCCCACTCGTTATCAATGGGATCAAGGATACTTCCAGCAAGAAATATATCGAAGAGTTGGTACTGGGCTGGCTGAAAATCAAAGCTTATCCGAAGCTTGGTCTAAAATTCCTGAAAAATTAGCTTTTTATGATTACATCGGAAATAATCCGGCAAAGGGTGGATTGTTCAGAGCAGGTTCAATGGATAACGGGGATGGAATAGCTATTGGGTGGTTAGGACATCCTCTATTTAGAGATAAAGAAGGGCGTGAGCTTTTTGTACGTCGTATGCCTACTTTTTTTGAAACATTTCCGGTTGTTTTGGTAGACGGAGACGGAATTGTTAGAGCCGATGTTCCTTTTCGAAGGGCAGAATCGAAGTATAGTGTTGAACAAGTAGGTGTAACTGTTGAGTTCTATGGTGGTGAACTAAATGGAGTCAGTTATAGTGATCCTGCTACTGTGAAAAAATATGCTAGACGCGCACAATTGGGTGAAATTTTTGAATTAGATCGTGCTACTTTGAAATCCGATGGTGTTTTTCGTAGTAGTCCAAGGGGTTGGTTTACTTTTGGACATGCTTCGTTTGCCCTGCTCTTCTTCTTCGGACACATTTGGCATGGCTCTCGAACCTTGTTTAGAGATGTTTTTGCTGGTATTGATCCAGATTTAGACGCTCAGGTGGAATTTGGAGCATTCCAAAAACTTGGAGATCCAACTACAAGAAGACAAGTAGTTTGATACAACATTAATCTCTGATTTTTCGTCTCTATTTTCTTTTTGTAATTTGACATAGGGTACTGGGGACATCTTGATTTGAATCGCCGCCTTTTCTTTGTCTTGACTCTTGCTCTTTTTTTATCCGGGAACGCTCTAAATAAACAGATATGGAAGCTATAATTGTAAACCACGATTGAATCTATGGAAGCATTAGTTTATACATTCCTCTTAGTATCGACTCTAGGAATAATTTTTTTCGCTATCTTTTTTCGAGAACCGCCTAAAGTTCCAACTAAAAAGGTGAAATGATTTTTCATTATCTTAATTGAAGTAATGAGCCTCCCAATCTTGGGGGGCTCATTACTTCAACTAGTCCCCGTGTTCCTCGAATGGATCTCTTAGTTGTTGAGAGGGTTGCCCAAAAGCAGTATATAAGGCATACCCAGTAAAACTTACAAGTAAACCAGATATAGAGATGGCGACTAGGGTTGCTGTTTCCATTATTATATAATAATAAAAAAATAATAATTTCCAGACCACAATGGATCTATGATAAGATCATTTATTTACA